TATTGTTTATTTTATTGTTGGATACATAATTAATCCTATAGTTACTTGGGATTATTGGTGGATCATTTTCTATTCTATAACTTCAGACCATAGATCAAGCCAGGGAAGGGCGCCTTCTAACCGTTCTGTATATTGTCTTTTTCGTTCATGTTGCAATACAAACGTATTATTTAATTATACGATACGAGATTCTATTAGAATGAAGAATTCATTTATAAATTTATAAGAAGAAAAGAAAGAACTATTTATCTTATCTTTTCCTTGAGAATTTGTACATGACATGAAAGAAACCTGTCTTTATAGTGATAATTGAGAAAAAGATTCTATCATACTATCATATCTATTAATAAATATATATATATATATATATCGGTATATCGAAGTGATACCCCCGGCTTCCCCCAAAAAGAGAATGATTTCTTTCAATACTCATTAGTTGTTAGTTAACAATCCTAGTGATTGGATTCATATGCTTAATTCTGATAGGAAATCAAATAGTAAAATGATTATTCATCGAATGACTATTCATCTATTGTATTTTCATCAAATAGGGGATGGTAAGACTCTATGGAAAAATGGTGGTTCAATTCGATGTTGTTTAACGAAAAGTTAGAACATAGGTGTGGGTTAAGTAAATCAATGGATAGTTCTGATACTATTGGAAATACCAGTGGAAGTGAAGAACCCATTATAAATAATACGGGGAAAAACACTCCTAGTTGGAGTAATAGTGACAGTTATACTTTCAGTAATGTTGATTATTTATTTGATATCGGGAATATTTGGAGTTTGATCTCTGATGACACTTTTTTAGTTAGGGATAGTAATGGTGACCGTTATTCTGTATATTTTGATATTGAAAATCAGATTTTTGAGATTGACAATGATAGTTCTTTTTTAAGTGAACTAGAAAGTTTTTTTCCCAGTTATTTGAATAGCGGGTCTAAAAGTAAGAATCACTACGATTCTCATTACATGTATGATATTCAATCTAGTTGGAATAATCACATTAATAGTTGCATTGATACTTATCTTAGTTTTGAAGTCAGCAGTTCTATTTCAGGCGGTACCGACAATTACAGTAACAGTTATATTTATAGTTGCATTTGTACTGAACGTGTAAGTCGTAGTAAAAGCGGGAATTCTAGTATAAAAACTCGTATTAATGGCGACGATTTCAATATAAGAGGAAAGTCTAATGATTTCAATATAAATACAAAATACAGACATTTATGGGTTCAATGTGAAAACTGTTTTGGATTAAATTTTGAAAGATTTTTGAAGTTAAAAATGCATATTTGTGAACAGTGTGGATATCATTTGAAAATGAGTAGTTCAGATAGAATCGAACTTTCGATTGATCCGGGCACTTGGGATCCTATGGATGAAGGTATGGTTCCTATAGACTCTATTGAATTTCATTCAGAGGAAGAACCTTATAAAGATCGTATTGATTCTTATCAAAGAAAGACAGGTTTAACTGAAGCTGTTCAAACAGGCATAGGTCAGCTAAACGGTATTCCTATAGCAATTGGGGTTATGGATTTTCAGTTCATGGGGGGTAGTATGGGATCCGTAGTCGGCGAGAAAATCACCCGTTTGATCGAGTATGCTACTAATCGATCTTTACCTGTCATTATTGTGTGTGCTTCTGGGGGAGCACGCATGCAAGAAGGAAGTTTAAGCTTGATGCAAATGGCTAAAATATCTTCCGCTTTATATAATTATCAATCAAATAAAAAGTCCTTATATGTTTCAATCCTTACATCTCCTACAACCGGTGGAGTAACAGCCAGTTTTGGTATGTTGGGGGATGTCATTATTGCTGAACCAAATGCCTGCATTGCATTTGCGGGTAAAAGAGTAATTGAACAAACATTGAAAAAAAAAGTACCCGACGGTTCACAAGCGGCTGAGTATTCATTCCATAAGGGCTTATTCGACCCAATCGTACCACGTAATCCTTTAAAGGGTGTTCTGAGTGAGTTATTTCAGCTCCACGGTTTCTTTCCTCTGAATCAAAATTCAAGAAATTAAAGTATAGCACTCGATTCAATTATTTGTAGCGAACGAGTATTTCTATTTAGTTCATCGTAATCAAAAAAATTTAAGTTATACTTGTATTGTAGTAAGAGTCAGAAGTTTCGGATAATTATTTTGTATTTTATCTTTTCCTTCAGATCTATTTTTTATCTTACCCCTATTCATGATTAGTAATCGGAAACCCTTTATCAATCAATAGGATAAAAAAAAAAAAAAGAAAAGAGTGAGTTTCTCCTTCCGAAGAATTGGGTAAAGGAAAGAGATTAATTATTAATTTAATTTTAATTTTTAATATAGACAATAATATCAATAATATATATATATCTTAATTTATAATTATAATTTTTATATAATTTTTATAATTTAAAATTTAATTTATATTATTTTATATTATATAATTTCTTTCTTGTACTTATACTTATCTACTTATCTTATACTTATATAATATATATAATATAATTTCTTATACTTATATAATTATATATAATTATAATATAATTATTATAATTATATGAGTATAATTAATTTAGAAGACATATATGGTATGGAAGACATATAGAAAGAAGTGATTTCTATATCTATCAAGAACCCCCGCTTTTTATTTTTTTATTATAGAATCGAGTCGCCATTTTTTTTTGTTGGATCGGATTATAGTGAAAGTCGTGAACTCATAATAAATAATAAACTTTTTAATCAAAAATCCCTTATTAGAAAAATAGAAAGAAGAAAGGATGGGGGAAGAAGAATAATAAAATTTCTTATCTTAAAGTGAATTATCATACATATTTATGTGGAAAGATGAATAGGTACACTTAATTCAATTCTACATTCCTTGCACTTATTAACGACTTAATATTATTTATAATAATAATAGATATACTTAATTTATCATAAGATAAGATATTTTTATAATAGGTACAAATATTAAATTGGGACATCCATTCTATGACAGATTTCAACTTACCCTCCATTTTTGTGCCTTTAGTGGGCCTAGTATTTCCGGCAATGGCAATGGCTTCTTTATTTCTTCATGTCCAAAAAAATAAGATTGTCTAAATTCGATGGGACCAAATCTCATCAATTTATTTCAACACTAGATCATAATACAGATATTTAGTTAGTGTAATATGATACGATATGTGGCTCTTTCCGAACACAAATGAAAGACGGATATGCATACGGATACATAATATCCACATAAATGCATGCATATTATATGCAAGTACAACTGGTTAAAAATATATCGGCGAATACTTTATTTTATTAAATTTTATTAAATAGAAAGTCAATGTATCTAACCAATTACTCCTAATAGTTCCCGTCAAAATAGTGCTAGTTGATGAGAGTTACTTCGGGGTCAAGAAAAGTAAAGTAAAATTCATTTGGGTTATTCTCTCAATTCCAATCGAATACAACAAGATCTAGTATAGTATAAGTATAGTATGAACTGGCGATCAGAACATATATGGATAGAACTTATAACGGGGTCTCGAAAAACAAGTAATCTTTGTTGGGCCTGTATCCTTTTTTTAGGTTCATTAGGGTTCTTAGTAGTTGGAACTTCCAGTTATCTTGGTAGGAATCTTATATCCGTATTTCCATCTCAGCAAATCATTTTTTTTCCACAAGGGATCGTGATGTCTTTCTATGGGATCGCGGGTCTATTCATTAGTTCCTATTTGTGGTGTACAATTGCGTGGAATGTAGGTAGTGGTTATGACCAATTTGATAGAAAAAAGGGAATAGTTTGTATTTTTCGTTGGGGATTTCCTGGAATAAATCGTCGTATTTTCCTTCGTTTCCTTATGAGAGATATCCAATCCATCAGAATAGAGATTAAAGAGGGTCTTTATCCTCGTCGTGTCCTTTATATGGAAATCAGGGGCCAAGGAGCCCTTCCCTTGACTGGCACTGATGAGAATCTTACTCCACGAGAAATTGAACAAAAAGCTGCCGAATTAGCCTATTTCTTGCGGGTACCAATTGAAGTATTTTGAAATGAACTGAAGAATTAATGTTTTCTCAGATTAATGTTTCCTCAGTATGAGGGAAGTAACTTGATAATTCCATTTTTAATACAATTGAAGTTTATTCAGAAAGTTCATTCGAGCAAAACAAAACATATTAGTATTTGATTTCCCACACTTCCGTTGGCGGGACAATTCACATAGAAGAAAACAAAAGCGGGAGCGCGTATACGGAACAACTAAACTATAATAAAAAGCAACTTTTTGTATACCAAAAACAATTTTTTGTATGTGTATCGGGTCCAATTTATACTAGTAAAAAGTCTAATAAGTATGCATTCATCAAACATATCCGAACAGCTATTTCGTAATCGTAATACAGAATTCATCTTTTTATAACCAAGATGAATTGATATGTTACGTTATTCCTAAACTGCGGTTAGGCGGTGAAACATTTCGAAATAATTAATTGATCCTGGAGGCTTTTTTCGTCTCGAAATTCGAATAATATTCCTTACTTCAAGCAGGTTTTCGAGTATTCATCGACAGACAGGAACAAATGAAGATAAAATTAATTGAAATTTACTCAATTGAGATATCTCTGAGAATTATAAAGGACCCTTATTCTATTTCTATATTTTTTATAATAGATCTATTTTTTATAATAGATCTAAGGACTCAATTTGTAAACAAAAATGGGAATAGATCCATAGGTTTGATACCTTGTTATAGTTATAGAATTCGTGTTCAGAGAAATAGAAATATCAGTATAGAATCGACGAATGGAGCAGATTCATTAACAATTCACTAAAAAAAAAATGAAAAAAAGGAAAGCGTTGACTTCCCTCCCATATCTTGTATTTATAGTATTTTTGCCTTGGTGGGTCTCTCTCTCATTTAATAAAAGTTTGGAACCTTGGGTTATTAATTGGTGGAATACCCGGCAATCCGAAACTTTCTTGAATGATATTCAAGAGAAAAACGTTCTAGAAAGATTCATAGAATTAGAAGAACTATTCCTGTTGGACGAAATGATAAAGGAATACCCGGAAACACATATACAAAAACCTCGTATAGGAATACACAAGGAAACGATACAATTAGTCAAAACACAGAAAGAGTATCATTTCCATATCATTTTTCATTTCTCGACAAATATAATATGTTTTGCTATTCTAAGTGTTTATTTTATTCTGGGTAATGAAGAACTTGTCATTCTTAATTCTTGGGTTCAAGAATTACTCTATAACTTGAGTGACACAATAAAAGCTTTTTCGATTCTTTTAGTTACTGATTTATGGATCGGATTTCATTCGACCCATGGTTGGGAACTTATGATTGGTTCGGTCTACAATGATTTTGGATTGGCTCATAATGATCAAATTATATCCGGTCTTGTTTCCACTTTTCCAGTTATTCTAGATACAATTGTGAAATATTGGATCTTCCATTATTTAAATCGTGTATCTCCTTCACTTGTAGTCATTTATCATTCAATGAACGAATGAAGAACTCATTTGATCCCCTGATAGCAATCAAATAAGAATGTTTCTTCGCGTATAAAGAATAAACAAAGTATTTTCAATCTTACTTATTCTTTAGACTTCTACCTGTTCAGGATATTCGTCCTATATTTCAGTACAATGGCAGACTCGTGGATAGGGAACTATACTAGCTAGCTACCTTTCTAATTTATTGTAGAAATTCCGGGATCAATGATTGGACCATGCAAAATAGAAATATTTTTTCTTGGGTAAAGGAACAGATGACTCGATCCATTTCTGTATCGATCATGATATATGTAATAACTCGGGCATCTATTTCAAATGCATATCCCATTTTTGCGCAGCAGGGTTATGAAAATCCGCGGGAAGCAACTGGCCGAATTGTATGTGCCAATTGCCATTTAGCTAATAAGCCCGTGGATATTGAAGTTCCGCAAGCTGTGCTTCCTGATACTGTCTTTGAAGCAGTTGTGCGAATCCCTTATGATACGCAACTGAAACAAGTTCTTGCTAATGGGAAAAAGGGGGCTTTGAATGTAGGGGCTGTTCTTCTTTTACCCGAGGGATTCGAGTTAGCCCCTCCGGATCGCATTTCTCCTGAGGTGAAAGAAAAGATGGGAAATCTATCCTTTCAGAGTTATCGTCCAAATAAAAGAAATATTCTTGTGATAGGTCCTGTTCCCGGTCAGAAATATAGTGAAATTGTCTTTCCTATTCTTTCCCCCGATCCTGCTACGAGGAAAGACGTTCACTTCTTAAAATATCCAATATATGTGGGTGGGAATAGAGGAAGGGGTCAGATTTACCCTGATGGGAGCAAGAGTAACAATACAGTCTATAATGCTACATCGGCAGGAATAGTAAGCAAAATAGTACGTAAAGAAAAGGGGGGATATGAAATAACCATAGTTGATGCACCGGATGGACATAAAGTGGTTGATATTATACCTCCAGGACCAGAACTTCTTGTTTCAGAGGGTGAATCTATCAAGCTTGATCAACCATTAACAAGCAATCCTAATGTGGGGGGGTTTGGTCAGGGAGATGCAGAAATAGTGCTTCAAGATCCATTACGCGTCCAAGGCCTTTTGTTCTTCTTGGCATCTGTTATTTTGGCACAAATTTTTTTGGTTCTTAAAAAGAAACAGTTTGAAAAGGTTCAATTGTACGAAATGAATTTCTAAATCCAGAGATCCTTTAACATTGAGTTGGTAAAGTAAAAAGCGCAAATTTTTGTCGATCGATACAATTATGTATGGTCAAAAATTCTGTAAACCCCTTGTTGCTTTGTTTATATTGTTTTCGTCGTATGTCTGGAATTCATTACTTGTATCCCATTCTTAGTAATAGACAATTATCCCATTATTAGTAATAGACAATAGGCATACAAAGGAAAATAATCTAAGGAAAGGGCAGGATAAAGGAAAGGAACAAATATTTCTAGGAGGGATTACATTACGAGGCTTCCTAATCTTCTATTCGACACAAGAAAGGATTTATTTTCTGCCCTTTCTTGTGTCGTCTTATATTGAAATAATAATAATTTTTTCTCCTTTTCGTCTGTTCGTCAAAGATTACTATGCCTTCTTTTTCGTGTCTATCGACATCCCCCTGTTTAGATTTATAATTTAGATTTATAAAAAGTAGTAAGTAGTGGACAAATAAAAAGAAATTAAGGGGGAAGTAATTCATTGAGCAAATAGAACTTCGTCAATTATTCAATGAACTTTTTTTTACTTACTTAAAAAAAAAAAAAAAGACTTTTACCCTTCTGATTGAAAAACAGATTATATTTTTACGTATATCCAAATTATTATTTATTATCTCGTCGCAGTTTTTTTTTTTTTTTTTTATCTTTAGAGTAGAGTTTTTATAGGGTAAGGTTCTATCTATTAATTACTATTATATTAATATTAGATATAATATATATTATTATATTATTATATATATATATATATATATATATATATTAGATATATATATTA